TTTTTTTATTTTTATTTATATGTAAATTTATTAAAAATGGTTTTAATAATAATTTAAACCATTAATTTATTATATATATATATATATATATATTAAATATTTAATATATTAATATAATATATATATTCATTAAATTACTAAAAAAATTAAAATTAATTATTTTAATATATTATAATTTTTACGAATATTAATTGTTTAATTTCCAATTTAGGTTTTAATATTAATATTATGAAAAAGAAAAAAGAGAAATTATTAAAAATTTAATAATTTATATTAAATATTTTAATATAAAAAAAAAAAAAAAAAATTCTATTTAAAAAAAAATGTATATAAATAAATTTTTTATGGTTTAAAAATTTTATTTTAAGTTTATTTTACATATAAATTTTAGTGTTAATTTTAAATTATTTAAATAATATTTAAATTTTAATAGTAGTAATTAATATTAAATTATTTAAGAAATTAAGATTTAGTAATATTTTAATTAATAACAAATTTTGTGCCAGCAGTTGCGGTTATACAAAAATTGAATTAAATTTTATTGATTGTTAATTAATAATTTTTTTTTATAACGAAAATTTTAAATTATTAGGTGAAATTTTAATTTAATTAAATTTTATAGTAAAATATTATGATTTAATAAATTTTATAAAAAACTAGGATTAGATACCCTATTATTAAGATTTAAAATTAAAATATCAAAATAGTAAATAATTATTTATTGAAACTTAAATAATTTGGCGGTATTTTAGTTCATTTAGAGGAATCTGTTTAATAATTGATAATCCACGAATAAATTTACTTAATTTATTATTTTGTATATCGTTGTTAAAAAAATATTTTTTAATGAAATTAATATTTAAAAATTATTATATAAATTTAAATCAGATCAAGATGCAGATTATAATTAAGAATATAATGGATTACAATAAATTTATTTAAATGAATATTAATTTGTAATAATTAATTGAAATTGGATTTAAATGTAATTTTATTTAATTTAATAAAATGATTAAAAATTAAAATATGTACATATTGCCCGTCGCTTTCATATAAAAATAAGTTGAAATAAGTCGTAACAAAGTAGAGGTACTGGAAAGTGTTTCTAGAAAGAACAAATTAGAGCTTGAATTAAAGTATTTCATTTACATTGAAAAGATATTAAAAATTAATTAATTTGAGGGGAAAAATTAATTAATTATTAATTAATAAAAAAATTTTTAAGTAGGGGTATTTTAAAGGGGGTTAAAGTATTTTTATGGAAAAAATTATATAAATTTATAATAGATTAGTATTGTGAAAGAAATTTGAAATAAATTAAATAAAAAATAAATTCAAAGTAATTTTAATTTAGTGTATCTTGGGTATCAGAGTTTATTAATAAAAATTTTTAAAAAAAAAATTCTCGAATTTAAAAGAGATAATTAATTAATAAAGTTATTGTAGCATAAATATTTAAAATAATTAATTGGAAATGAAATGTTAATCGTTTTTAAATATATCTAGTTTTTTTAGAAAAAAATTTAATTTTATTTTATCTTATGAAATAATTAATTAATTAATTATTTCATAAGATAAAATTATATTTTAAGGGATAAGCTTTAATTTAAATTTATATAAATAATTAATTGAATTTATTGAATTTTATATAATTTATATTGTTAAAAAATTTTAATTTATTATAAATAATTTCATTAAAAATAAAATTTAATATAATTTTATTTCGTTATAAAAAAAATTTTTAAAATGAAAAAAAAAATGATATAATGATAAAATTAGTATATAAAATTTAATTAAAATATTGATTTTAATAAAATTAATTAAAAGGAATTCGGCAAAAATTTATATTCACTTGTTTATCAAAAACATGTCTTTTTGAAAATAATATAAAGTCTAATCTGCCCACTGATTTTATATTAAAGGGCTGCAGTATATTGACTGTACAAAGGTAGCATAATCATTAGTCATTTAATTGATGACTTGTATGAAAGATTGGATGAAATATAAACTGTCTCTAAGTTAAATGTAGAATTTAATTTTTTTATTAAAAAGTTAAAATAAATTAAAAAGACGAGAAGACCCTATAGAGTTTTATAAATAATTTAATTAAAGTTATAAGTATTTTTAATATTAAAATTAATTTATTTATTTTGTTGGGGTGACAGAAAAATAAGTAAAACTTTTTTTATAAAAAAAACATATATAAGTGATTAAATGATCCAATAATATTGATTAAAAGAAAAAATTACCTTAGGGATAACAGCGTAATTTTTTTTTTTAGTACAAATAAGAAAAAGAGTTTGCGACCTCGATGTTGGATTAAGATAAAATTTAAATGCAGAAGTTTAAAATTTTTGATCTGTTCGATCATTAAAATCTTACATGATCTGAGTTCAAACCGGTGTAAGCCAGGTTGGTTTCTATCTTTTAATAATTAAAATATTTTAGTACGAAAGGATTAAATATTTAAATTAAATTTACTTTATTGAATTTTATTAATTTATATTTAAAAATATTTTTATAATAATTTAAATAATTATGGTATATATATATATATATATATATATATATATATATAAATATATTATACTATTTTGGCAGAAAAATGTAATGATTTTAGAAATTATTAATATATAATTTAAATTATATAGATAGTAGATGTTTATATTTGATATATATTTAATTATAATTGGGTTATTAATTTTGATTATTGGGGTTTTAGTAGGGGTTGCTTATTTAACTTTATTGGAGCGGAAAGTATTAGGCTATATTCAAATTCGTAAAGGTCCTAATAAAGTAGGGTTTATAGGTATTTTACAACCTTTTTCAGATGCTATTAAATTATTTACTAAGGAGCAAACTTATCCTAATTTTTCTAATTATATTTGTTATTATTTTTCTCCTATTGTAAGATTTATTTTATCTTTAATAGTTTGATTATTAATCCCTTATTATTTTAATTTAATTAGATTTAATTTAGGGATTTTATTTTTTTTATGTTGTACAAGATTAGGGGTTTATACTGTAATAGTTGCTGGTTGATCTTCCAATTCTAATTATGCTTTATTAGGGGGGTTACGAGCTGTGGCTCAAACTATTTCTTATGAAGTTAGATTAGCTTTAATTTTGATATCTAGAATTATTATAGTTATAGATTTTAATATATTAAATTTTTTTTTTTATCAGGAAATTTTATGGTTTATTTTTTTAATATTTCCTTTAAGATTATGTTGAATAAGATCAAGATTAGCTGAAACTAATCGTACTCCTTTTGATTTTGCTGAAGGTGAAAGAGAATTAGTTTCAGGCTTTAATATTGAATATAGAAGTGGGGGATTTGCTTTAATTTTTTTAGCAGAATATTCTAGAATTTTATTTATGAGTATATTATTTGTTTTAATTTATTTAGGGGGGTTTAATTTAAGAATTATTTTTTATTTAAAATTAAGATTTATTTCTTTTTTATTTATTTGAGTTCGAGGTACGTTACCTCGTTATCGGTATGATAAGTTAATATATTTAGCTTGAAAAAGATATTTACCAGTTTCTTTAAATTTTTTATTGTTTTTTTTAGGCCTTAAAATTTTTTTATTATAATTTAATTTTTTTTTAGTATAAATTAATAGAAATAAAATTTCTTTCTTAAGTTTTCAAAACAAATGCTTATAACAAGCTCATTAATTAATTAATTAAAAATTAAATTATCTCAATATTTATTAATAAAAGGATTAATAATATAATAAGAAAAGTAAAAAATGGTTAATAATTGTCCTGTAATAATGTAGGGGTTTTCAACTGGTCGGGCTCCAATTCAGGTTAATAAAATAATAATTGTTACTATTATTCAAAATAAAAATTGATTAATAGGATAAAATTGAATTCCTTGGATTTTTTTATTAAAGGTAAATGGTAAAATAATTAAAATTAAAATAGATATTACTAAAGCAATTACTCCCCCTAATTTATTTGGGATTGATCGTAAAATTGCATAAGCAAATAAAAAATATCATTCTGGTTGAATATGAACAGGGGTCACTAAAGGATTTGCTGGGATAAAGTTATCTGGATCTCCCAATAAGTATGGATTTGTTAAAGTTAAAATAGTCAATAAGAATAATAAGATAATAAATCCAATTAAATCTTTAAAAGTAAAAAATGGATGAAAAGGAATTTTATCTAAATTACTATTTAATCCTAATGGGTTATTAGATCCTGTTTGGTGTAAAAATAATAAGTGAATTATAGTTATTATTAAAAGAATAAAAGGTAATAAAAAATGAAAGGTATAAAAACGAGTTAAAGTTGCGTTATCTACAGCAAACCCCCCTCAAATTCAATTTACTAATATTACCCCTAAAGATGGGATAGCAGATAGAAGATTAGTAATAACAGTTGCTCCTCAAAATGATATTTGTCCTCAAGGTAAGACATATCCTATAAATGCTGTTGCTATTAATAAAAATAAAATAATAACTCCTACTATTCATGTATATTTTAAATTAAAGGATTCATAATAAATTCCTCGCCCAATGTGTAGATAAATGCAAATGAAAAAAAAAGAAGCTCCATTAGCATGTAATGTTCGGATTAATCAACCATAGTTTACATTTCGACAAATATAATTAACTCTATAAAATGCTAATTCAATATTAGCTGTATAATATATAGTTAAAAATAATCCTGTTAAAATTTGAATAATTAAACATAAAGCTAGTAATGATCCAAAATTTCATCAAGCTGAAATATTTGAAGGGGATGGTAAATCAATTAATGACCCATTAATAATTTTTAAAATGGGGTGAGTTTTTCGAATATTTAAATATTTGTTTGTCATTATTTTATGGTTATAATTAATTTATAGAAGAACGAATTGGCCCATAAAAAATATTAGTAATTTTTACTACTGCAATTAAAGTAATAAATAAATAAATTACTAATATTATTATAATTAAAAATGTTTGGTTATTATATAATTTTCTTAGATTAATTTTATTTTCATTATTAAAAAATAATATTAATTCATAAAAATTATTTATATCTGAATTTATTGAAAGATTTATTCAAGAAATATTATAAGTATATATAAATTGAGTTAAAATAATTATAATTAAAGAATAATAAAAAATTTTTTTAAAGTTAATTATGGGTTTAAATATTTCATTAGAGGCAATTCTTGATACATAAATAAAAAGAACTAATAATCCTCCTAAAAAAGTTAAAAATAAGATATAAGAAAATCAGTAAGTTTTAATTATTATACCTGATAATAAGCATGTTAATAAGGTTTGAATTAAAATTATTAATCCTATAGATAAAGGATTATTTAAAAATAATATAAAAAATGAGATTATAATTAATATCAATGAAAAAATTATTTTTAAGATTTCAAATCAAAGAATAGTTTAATTAAAATAATAATTTTGGAGATTATAGATAAAGAAATTCTTTTTTTTTGATGTTTTTAAAGTATATAACTTAACTTTGGTTTACAAGACCAATATTTTTTTTTAACTATAAAAACAAATGATAATTTTAAATATATGAATTATTTTTATTTTAATATTTGTTTTAGGAAATTTAATTTTTATTTCAAAACATAAACATTTATTAATTATTTTACTTAGATTAGAATTTATTGTTTTAAGAATATTTTTTTTTTTATTAATTTATTTAAGATTAATTGATTATGATATATATATATTAATGGTATTTTTAGTTTTTTCAGTTTGTGAGGGGGCTTTAGGATTGTCTATTTTAGTTTCTATAATTCGAACTCATGGGAATGATTATTTTCAAAGATTTAATTTATTATAAATAAATAATTATTAAATATTAAATATTAATGATAAAATTTTTAATTATATTAATTTTTATAATTCCTTTTTGTTTTATAAAAAATATATTTTGAATGGTACAAATAATATTATTTTTATTAATATTTTTATTTATAAATTTAGGAATAAGATTAAATTTATTTTGTAACATAAGTTATATAATATCTTGTGATATTATATCTTATGGGTTAATTATATTAAGAATTTGAATTTCTATTTTAATAATTATGGCTAGAGAAAATTTAAATAAGATAAATTTTTATGTTAATTTTTTTTTATTTAATATTATTTTTTTGTTAATTATATTATATTTAACTTTTAGAACAATAAATATATTTCTTTTTTATTTATTTTTTGAGGGGAGATTAATTCCTACTTTAATATTGATCATTGGGTGAGGCTATCAACCTGAGCGAATTCAAGCTGGGATGTATTTATTATTTTATACTTTATTTGTTTCTTTACCTTTATTAATAGGAATTTTTTATGTTTTTAATGAAATTCATTGTATAATAATTTATTTTTTGAAATTTTTTAATTTAAATATATATATATTATATTTTTCTATAATTTTAGCTTTTTTAGTAAAAATACCTATATATTTTGTTCATTTGTGATTACCTAAGGCTCATGTGGAAGCCCCAGTATCTGGTTCTATAATTTTAGCTGGTATTATGTTAAAGTTAGGAGGTTATGGTTTATTACGTTTATTAATTTTTTTACAGGAGGTAAATTTAAAATTAAATTATATTAGAGTTGTTATTAGATTAATTGGGGGATTTTATATTAGTTTAAAGTGTTTTTGTCAAGTAGATATTAAATCATTAATTGCTTATTCTTCAGTTGCTCATATGAGAATTGTTATTAGAGGTATTATAGTGATAAATTATTGAGGGTTTATAGGATCTTATATTTTAATAATTGGTCATGGTTTATGTTCTTCTGGTATATTTTGTTTAGCTAATATTAGTTATGAACGTTTACATAGACGGAGATTATATATTAATAAGGGAATAATAAATTTTATACCTTCTATAAGATTATGATGATTTTTGTTAATATCTTCAAATATAGCTGCACCACCTAGATTAAATCTTGTAGGTGAAATTAGATTAATTAATAGATTAATAAGATGATCTTGGGTATCTATATTAATATTAATATTGATTTCTTTTTTTAGTGCTGGTTATAGATTATATTTATATTCATTTGTTCAACATGGTAAATATTATTCTGGTATTTATAGTTATTACACAGGTGTGTCACGGGAATATTTAATATTAATATTACATTGATTACCTTTAAATATTTTAGTTTTAAAGATTGATTATAGAATAATTTGATTTTATTTAAATAATTTAAGAAAAATATTGATTTGTGGTGTCAAAAATATGAATAGTTCATTTTAAATTATTAATAATTTAAAATATTCAATTTGTTTTATTTCATTTATTTTTTTATTTTTAATAAGAATATTAATTTTTTTTTTTATAATGTATTTTGTTATAAATGATATGGTTATTTTATTAGAGTGGGAAGTTATTTCCTTTAATTCAGTATCAATTATTATATCTATTTTATTAGATTGAATATCTTTATTATTTATAATATTTGTTTTTTTAATTTCTTCTGTGGTTATTTATTATAGAAAAAGATATATAATATCAGAATTAAATTTAATACGATTTATTATTTTAGTGTTATTATTTGTTTTTTCAATAATATTATTAATTATTAGACCTAATATTATTAGAATTTTATTAGGTTGAGATGGGTTAGGTTTAATTTCTTATTGTTTAGTAATTTATTATCAAAATTTAAAATCTTATAATGCAGGTATATTAACAGCTTTAAGAAATCGAATTGGGGATGTTTTTATTTTAATAGTTATTTCTTGGATATTAAATTATGGAAGATGAAATTATATTTTTTATTTAGAGCTTATAAATAATGATTTAGAAATAAAAATAATTGGTAGAATAATTATTTTAGCCGCAATAACAAAAAGAGCTCAAATTCCTTTTAGATCATGATTACCAGCAGCAATAGCTGCTCCAACTCCTGTTTCTGCTTTAGTTCATTCTTCTACTTTAGTAACAGCTGGGGTTTATTTATTAATTCGTTTTAATATATTATTATTAGATATATTTTTTTTAAAATTATTATTATTATTATCTGGATTAACAATATTTATAGCTGGAATTTCTGCTAATTATGAATTTGATTTAAAAAAAATTATTGCTTTATCTACATTAAGACAATTAGGATTAATAATAAGAATTTTAAGAATAGGATTGCCTGATTTAGCTTTTTTTCATTTATTAACTCATGCTATATTTAAGGCTTTATTATTTATATGTGCTGGGGTCATTATTCATATAATAAATGATATTCAGGATATTCGTTTTATAGGGGGGATTAGATTATATATTCCTTTAACTTCTTTATGTATAAATATTTCTAATATAGCTTTATGTGGGATTCCTTTTTTAGCTGGATTTTATTCAAAAGATTTGATTTTAGAAATAGTTAGATTTAGAAATTTAAATTTAATAATTTTTTTTTTATATTATTTTTCAACTGGATTAACTATATTTTATACTTTTCGTTTAATCATATATTTAATAGTTAATGATTATAATTTAATAAGAATTTATAATTTATATGATGAAGATTATACTATATTAAAAAGAATATTTGTTTTATTATTTATAAGAGTTATTAGAGGAAGATTTTTAAGATGAATAATTTTTTCTTATCCTTATCTAATTTATTTGCCTTTTAATTTAAAAATAATAGTAATTTATGTGAGATTGGTTGGTGGATTTATAGGTTATTTAATTAGAAATATAAAAATTTATTCTGTAAATAAATTTATTATAACTTATAATTTAAGAAATTTTTTAAGAATTATATGATTTATGCCTAATTTATCAACTTATGGTTTAAGATATTATTTTTTAAATTTTGGTCAAATTTTATTAAAAAATATTGATTTAGGTTGAAGAGAATTATATAGAGGGTTTGGAATAATAATGATCATAAAAAAATATTCTAAGTTTTATATTATTTATCAAATAAATAGATTTAAAATTTATTTATTTAGATTTGTTATTTGAATAATAATTGTTTTATTTTTATTATTATTCAATAATTAATTAAATTTAAATAGCTTATAAATAAGAGTGTAATATTGAAGATATTAAGGAGATACATATATCTTTAAATAATAAAATTTATTTATTTATATATATATATATATATATATATATATATATTGTGTATTTAAAATTTTATTAATATTTATAAAAAAATTTTTTTATTTTTACAATGAAAATGTAAAGTTTTAATTAAACTATATAAATAGAAATATTAATGGAATTTAACCACTAAAAGTTAAGTTAGCAGCTTAATTTTAATCTTTATATTTCCATATAAAATTTAATTGGAAATTAAAATTCAATTTTATCATTAACAGTGATATACCTCTATTTTGGTTTCAATTAATATTATTTATTTTATTTTAAATAAGGAGTTATTTTAACTCTTTCTTTTAAGTCGAAATTAAATGCAAAATTGCTTCTTATTTTAAGATAAATTATAATTAATAATATTTTTTGAATGCAAATCAAATGTTTTATTTAAACTATAATCCTTAATTTGTTCAATTTAATATATTTTGATTTCATTCATGGTATAATCCAATTAATAAAATTAAAATAAAAAAAAATCTAATTTTTACTCAAAAAATGAAATTCACTAATTTAAATAAGGGGATAATAGGGAAAATAAGTGCAATTTCTACATCAAAAATTAGAAAAATAACAGTAATTAAAAAAAAGTGAAGAGAAAAAGGAATTCGAGCTGATGATTTTGGGTCAAATCCACACTCAAAAGGTGAACATTTTTCTCGATCAGAAAAGGTTTTTTTTGATAGGATAATAGATAAAAGTATTATAATATTGGAAATTAATATAATAATTAAAAAAATATTTGTTATTAAAATGATTATTTATATTAAAATTGTTAAACTTTTTGATTGGAAGTCAAATATACTAAATATATTATATAAATAAATTAATTTCCTCATCAATAAATTGAAATATAGAGGAATAATCATACTACATCTACAAAATGTCAGTATCAAGCTGCTGCCTCAAATCCAAAATGATGGTTATTAGAAAAATGGTTATTTAAATGTCGAATTAAGCAAATAAATAAAAATAATGTTCCAATAATTACATGTAAGCCATGAAATCCTGTTGCTATGAAAAATGTTGACCCATAAACTCTATCTGCAATAGTAAAAGGCGCTTCAAAATATTCATAAGCTTGAAGAATAGAAAAGTAAATCCCTAAAATAATTGTGATAAAAAGACCTTGAGTTATTTGAGAGTTATTATTTTCTATGATAGCATGATGAGCTCATGTAACAGATACTCCTGATCTAATTAAAATAATTGTATTTAATAAGGGGATTTGAAATGGGTTAAAGGGAATGATATTTATTGGGGGTCAAATAGCTCCAATTTCAATATTAGGGGCTAAACTTCTATGAAAAAATGCTCAAAAAAAAGAAATAAAAAAAAAAATTTCAGATACAATAAATAAAATTATTCCTCATCGAAGACCCTTAGTCACTAAAATTGTATGTTTACCTTGTAGAGTTCCCTCACGACAAATATCTCGTCATCATTGATATATTGTTAAAATTACAATTAGATATCCTAAAATTAATAAATTTATATTAAAATTATGAAATCATTTTACTATTCCTGTAACAAGAACTATTACTCCGATAGCTCCTGTTAACGGTCATGGTCTATAATCTACTAAATGAAATGGGTGGTTAAAATTTGCTTTCATTAATTAACTTCACTAGAGTATAATGTACTTAAAATTGCAATAACATATGATTGGATAATTGCTACTGCCGATTCTAAAATTAATAGTAAAATTTGAGTTATAATTAAAATAACAATAAAATAATTTCTTATTCTTGGTCCCGTCCCTCTAAGAAGTGTTATTAATAAATGTCCTGCAATTATGTTTGCAGTTAAACGAACAGCTAAAGTTCCTGGTCGAATAATATTTCTAATGGTTTCAATTAAAACTATAAAAGGTATTAAAATAGAAGGTGTTCCTTGGGGAATTATATGGATAAATATATGTTGAGAATTATTAATTCATCCATAAATTATAAATCTTAATCATAGGGGTAATGAAATTGATAATGATAATGTTAAATGACTTGTTCTAGTAAAAATATAGGGGAATAATCCTAAAAAATTATTAAATAAAATAAATGAAAATATAGAAATAAAAATAAAAGTTGAACCTTGAAAATAATTATTTTTTAATAAAGTTTTAAATTCATTATGAAGCTTTAATAAAATGAAATTTCAAAAATAAAAATGTCGATTAGGAATTAGTCAAAATGAGTAAGGAATAAAATAAATTCCTAAAATAGTTCTAATTCAATTAAATGGAATATTGAATAAATTAGTTGAAGGATCAAAAATTGAAAATAAATTTCTTATCATTTTCAATTAAAATTTTTTAGTTTAATTGTTAAATTATTATTTTTACTTAAAATTTTTTTATTAAAAATATAATAATTTATAATATTAAAAATTAAATAAGTTAATAAAAAAAAGAAAAAAGAAATTAATCAATTAATTGGTATTATTTGTGGGATAAAAGAATATTACAACGGTAATAATTTAAATTTGACATATTTATGTTATATATTTAACTAATTCTTTATATTAATAATTTAAAATTAATTAATTATTCATTAGAAGTAATTGCTAATTTACTATGAAGTGGTTTAAGAGACCAATACTTGCTTTCAGTCATCTAATGAGGAATAGTTATTAATTCAATTAATAAAATTTTTAATTGAAATTCTTTCAATTACAATAGGTATAAATCTATGGTTTGCCCCACAAATTTCTGAACATTGTCCATAAAAAATACCAGGACGATTAATGAAAAAATTAGTTTGATTAAGACGTCCAGGATTAGCATCTACTTTTACCCCTAAAGATGGGATAGTTCAGGAATGAATTACATCTGTGGCAGTTACTAAAATTCGAATTTGATTATTTATTGGTAAAATAATTCGATTATCTACATCTAATAATCGGAAATTATTGTTAATTATTTCATTAGAAGGAATTATATAAGAATCAAATTCAATATTATGAAAATCTGAATATTCATAACTTCAATATCATTGATGGCCAATAGATTTTAGAGTAATTAATGGGTTATTTAATTCATCTAATAAATATAATAAACGTAAAGAAGGTAAAGCGATAAAAATTAAAGTAATTGCTGGTAGAATAGTTCAAATTAATTCAATTATTTGCCCCTCTAATAAAAATCGATTAATATATTTATTAAATAAAAGTCTTGTTATTAAATAACCTACTAAAATTGTAATTATAATAAGAATAACTAAAGTATGATCATGGAAAAAAATAATTTGTTCTATTAAAGGAGATGCTCCATTTTGTAAATTAAGATTAGATCATGTTGCTATTTCTAAAAAAAGGATAATCCTTTATAAATGGGGTTTAAATCCATTACATATAATCTGCCATATTAGAATAAATTTCTTAAAATAGGTAATTCATTATATGAATGTTCAGCAGGAGGTAAATTTTGGTATCATTCAATAGATGATGATAAGTTTAGAGTAAATAAAGCAATTCGTTGATTAATTAAAGATTCTCAAATAATAATTAATATAAATATAATAGCTAGTAAAGAAATATAAGATCCTAAAGATGAGACAATATTTCAAGAAATATAAGAATCGGGATAATCTGAGTAACGACGAGGTATTCCAGCTAAACCTAAAAAATGTTGGGGAAAAAAAGTTAAATTTACTCCAATAAATATAATAAGGAATTGGATTTTTAAGAGATAAGGGTTTAAAGATAGTCCTGTGAATAAAGGATATCAATGAATAAAACCTCCTAAAATAGCAAATACAGCACCCATAGATAGAACATAATGAAAGTGGGCAACTACATAATAAGTGTCATGAAGAGTGATATCAATTGAAGAATTAGATAAAATAACTCCTGTTAAACCTCCAACTGTAAATAAAAATACAAACCCTAATCTTCATAAAATAGAAGGGGAATAATTAATTTGAGTTCCATGAAATGTAGCTAATCATCTAAAAATTTTAATTCCAGTTGGTACGGCAATAATTATTGTTGCTGAGGTAAAATAAGCTCGTGTGTCAATATCTATTCCTACAGTAAATATATGGTGAGCTCACACAATAAATCCCAATAAACCAATTGCTAATATTGCATAAATTATCCCTAAACAACCAAATGTTTCTTTTTTTCCTCTTTCTTGAGAAATAATATGTGAAATTATCCCAAATCCTGGTAAAATTAAAATATAAACTTCTGGGTGACCAAAAAATCAAAATAAATGTTGATATAAAATTGGATCTCCTCCTCCTGCCGGATCAAAAAATGATGTGTTTAAATTTCGATCGGTTAATAGTATTGTAATAGCTCCAGCTAAAACAGGTAATGATAATAATAATAAAAATGCAGTAATTCCTACAGCTCAAATGAATAATGGTATTTGATCAAAAGATAAGTTATTTAAACGTATATTAATAATTGTAGTAATAAAATTAATAGCTCCTAAAATAGAAGAAATTCCAGCTAAGTGTAGGGAAAAAATGGCAAGATCTACTGATCTTCCTCCATGGGCAATATTAGATGAAAGTGGGGGATACACTGTTCATCCTGTTCCTGCCCCATTTTCTACAATTCTTCTTGAAATTAAAAGAGTTAGTGAGGGGGGAAGAAGTCAAAAACTTATGTTATTTATTCGAGGGAATGCTATATCTGGGGCTCCTAATATTAAGGGGACAAGTCAATTTCCAAATCCTCCAATTATAATTGGTATTACCATAAAAAAAATTATAATAAAAGCATGTGCTGTTACAATAGTATTATAAATTTGATCATCTCCAATTAAAGATCCGGGGTTTCCTAATTCAGCTCGAATTAGTAATCTTAAAGAAGTTCCTACTATTCCAGCTCAAATACCAAAAATAAAATATAATGTTCCAATATCTTTATGATTTGTTGAATAAAGTCATTTTCGCTTATTAAATAAAATGGCTGAGATTTAAGCGATAAATTGTAAATTTATTTACGAGATATTTCTCTTTTATTAAAATTAGCTTTATATTCATTAATGATATAAAATTGCAAATTTTAAGGAATAGGAATTTCTATTAAGGCTTAAAGAATAATTTCTTTATAAATAATTTTGAAGATTATTAGTTTAATTTAACTTAAAACCTTAATAAAAAAAAAAAGTTCTAAAAATTATTCCTGTTAAAGAAATGAAAGAAAAAAAATTAATTAATAAAAAATAATTATTTTTAATAAAAATTTTAAATCATTTTATTTTTAAATAATTAAATATGAAGGCAGAATAACTAATACGAATGTAAAAAAATAGCATAATTAATCTTATTATTGTGAAAATAAAAGTTAATAAATAAATATTATTATTAATTAAAAAATTAATAATAATTCATTTAGGAAAAAACCCAATAAATGGAGGTAATCCCCCTAAAGAAAGAAAATTAATTAATAAATTAATTTTAATGAAAAAATTTATGTTATTAATGAATAATTGATTAATAAAATATATATTTAAAGTATAAAATAAAAAACATATAATTCTAATTATAAATGAATATATAAAAATATAAAAAAATCATAAAGTCTCTCTAATTATAATGGATGAAAGTATTCACCCTAAATTATTAATAGATGAGAAAGCTATTAATTTACGTAATGAGGTTTGATTTAATCCCCCAATAGCTCCAATTAAAATATTTATTAAAATAATAATAATAATAAAATTTTTATTTAAATAATAAGATAAAATAATTATGGGGGTAATTTTTTGTCAAGTTATTAATAAAAAGCTATTAAATCAAGATAAACCTTCAATAATGTTGGGGAATCAAAAATGGAAGGGGGTTCTTCCTATTTTTATAAGTATAGATGAATTTATTATAATAGAAATAAAATTATTTATTTCAAAATTTTTCATAAAAATTATTTTAATTAAAATTGTAAATAAAAAATTTATAGAGGCAATAGATTGGGTTAAAAAATATTTTAATGATGCTTCACTAGAGAGTAGATTATTAGAATTAGAAATTAGGGGAATAAATCTTAAAAGATTAATTTCTAAACCAATTCAACACCCAAATCATGAATTAGAGGAAATTGAAATTAAAGTTCTAAAAAATAAAATAAAAAGAAAAAATATCTTATTAGAATTAAATAAAAAATAAATTTAAAATAAGAAATTATAAATTTCTTTTGAGAATTCAAAATTCAAAATTATATATTTTAGTGTAAGATGCACATTAGTTTTTGATACTATTAGATATAGTTTAATTCTATAAAGTATAATAAAGGTAAAATAATTACTTAATTTATTCTATCAGAATAATCCTTTAATCAGGCACTTTATTTTTAAAAAAAAGGTATTTCCTCTATATTTGGGGTATGAACCCAAAAGCTTAATTTTAGCTTATTTTTAA